CAATGGATACGACTATTCCAACAGTTAGACCTTTCTTTGATATGGATTCTCTATTCCTAATGGCTGTGGTACAGAAAATACTGTGTAAAGAAAAGAGTAGAGTAGACAAGGAATGAAAATCTCCCTCTCGGTCTATGATACCTAAATGGAAGAAAAATCCGGATCAAACCCTTATTTATCTTAACCTTAGGTTAATTTACTTCGCCGAAAGGGAGCAAAATGGGTCGAACCCTTACCCTTATTCTTATTAGTGTTGATTTTATTTTTGTTAGGTTTAAGTCTGACGAGAATAATATTCTACAACTAGCAATTCATTTATTTTCAAACCGACCCATTTACTATCTATTATTTGATTGACTAATCCTTTATATTGGAATGGTTGAAGAGTCAAATGGTTTGGCAATTCCTCATGGGGGGATGAATCGAGAGAATTTTGAATTAGAACTTTAGATTTTTGTTCATCCCTCGCCGCAATAGTATCTCGGGGTTTGCAGCGATAACTTGGTATATCTACTATACGACCATTGACTAAAATATGTCTATGGTTAACTAATTGGCGAGCTCCCGGAATAGTCGGAGCCATACCCAAGCGAAAAAGAATGTTATCAAGGCGCATTTCAAGTAATTGTAGTAAAACCTGACCTGTTGACCCTTTTGCCTTTCCGGCGATACGAACGTATTTAAGTAATTGTCGTTCTGTAAGACCATAGTGAAAACGCAATTTTTGTTTTTCTTCTAGGCGAATTCGATATTGGGATTTTTTCCCGGAACGCGATTGGTTTCTAAGATCACTTCCAGCTCTGGGCCTTTTATTAGTTAGCCCTGGTAAAGCCCCCAGGCGGCGTATTTTTTTGAAACGAGGACCCCGGTAACGCGACATAAAGACTCCTTCTTCTTATTTATATTTAATTATTAATTCTTATTGATGAAATTTCATTCTACAGAATAAACCTAAAATAAAAATGAACTAAATTCTAAATAAAGCGAAATTTACTGAAGTATTATTCTATTAAAGAATAATGAGATGAGTTGGATAAATATCCAGATCTTTATATTCTATATATAGAAAAAGAAAAGGATTCTTTTCGTTAGATAGTTGGAAATTCCTATCACATAATAAATCAAGGGCTTTTGCCAAAAGAGGAAGACATTTTTTTTTCAATATTCTTTGATTTCAAAGATGCATTATCAATGATTTCAAAGATGCATTATCAATCATGTAAAACATAGAATAAAATAAATAGAGAAAAGCCGACTATCGGAATCGAACCGATGACCATCGCATTACAAATGCGATGCTCTAACCTCTGAGCTAAGCAGGCTCACATAACATAAATTCGACATGTATAAGAATTCAATAAACTCTTAGAATCTTTGCTATTCACTATTATACTATTTTAATTCTTAGCTATTCATATTCGCTATTCATAATGAATATTAATATATTAAAGAATAGAATATAGAATTTCAAATAACTGTTAAATATTATAGAAGATAACGATTAATCTAGCGATATAGAATTTCCATTTTTCTTTTTTATCACAATACAATTAAATATTCTTTTTTTTAATATGATTTGATTTTTGAATTCAAAAATCAAATCATATTAAAAAAAAGAATCGACCGTTCAAGTATTCGAAATTTCATGGGTAAATTAGTGGAAGAGAGACAGATGTATAGCGTATGTATCCACCTATATTGAATTGCCGATACAGAAATGATAAAATCGTTTTTGATTGGACCGAATATAAGCCTCCTATAGATATAGAAGATGAAAGAAGATAGACAAGAAATCAAAGACAAAGAGGAGAAAACACTTTTTCGAGACAGGAATCAGCATCTATCTAATGAATTCAACGGTTCCGGTATAAATGAAAGAAAAAGGGGAACGAGATCACAATGAGATTTTCATCTCAAAAAGGGGGATATGGCGAAATCGGTAGACGCTACGGACTTAATTGGATTGAGCCTTGGTATGGAAACTTACTAAGTGATAACTTTCAAATTCAGAGAAACCCTGGAATTAATAAAAATGGGCAATCCTGAGCCAAATCACGTTTTCCGAAAACAAACAAAGGTTCAGAAAGCGAAAATGAAAAAGGATAGGTGCAGAGACTCGATGGAAGCTGTTCTAACGAATGGAGTTGATTGTCTTACGTTAGTAGAGGAATCCTTCTATCGAAACTTCAGAAAAGATGAAGGATAAACCTGTATACATAATAGAGAAGAATTGTTGTCAATTGATTCCATATTGAAGAAAGAATCGAATATTCATTGATCAAACCATTCACTCCATAATCTGATAGATCTTTTGAAGAACTGATTAATCGGACGAGAATAAAGATAGAGTCCCGTTCTACATGTCAATACCGGCAACAATGAAATTTATAGTAAGAGGAAAATCCGTCGATTTCAAAAATCGTGAGGGTTCAAGTCCCTCTATCCCCAAAAAGACCATTTGGCTCCCTAATTTTTTATCGTATCCTTTTTTTTTTCTTTA